GCTAGTGTAGCTTATATAAAAGCATAACACTGAAGATGTTAAGATGAGCCCTAATAAGACTCCACAGGCAGACAGGTATGGTCCCTGCTTTAACATCAGCTTTAATTTAACTTACACATGCAAGTATCCGCACCCCAGTGAGAATGCCCTCAACACCCAGCCGGAACAGAGGAGCAGGCATCAGGCACGCACACGCAGCCCAAGACGCCTTGCTACGCCACACCCCCAAGGGTACTCAGCAGTGATTAATATTAAACATAAGCGAAAGCTTGATTTAGTTAAAATTAAGAGGGTCGGTAAAACTCGTGCCAGCCACCGCGGTTATACGAGAGACCCAAGTTGACATCTACGGCGTAAAGCGTGATTATAGGCCGACAAACAACTAAAGCCAAAACCCCTCAAAGCCGTCATACGCTAGTCGAGGACCGTAGGGCCCAAAACGAAAGTAGCTTTAACACAACAGACCTAGACCACACGACAGCTGGGGTACAAACTGGGATTAGATACCCCACTATGCCCAGTCATAAACTTTGATGATAAACTACAAATATCATCCGCCAGGGAACTACAAGCGTATCGCTCGAAACCCAACGGACTTGGCGGTGCCCCACACCCACCTAGAGGAGCCTGTTCTATAACTGACAATCCCCGTTCAACCTCACCACCCCTAGCCCCTTCAGTCTATATACCACCGTCGTAAGCTCACCCTGTGAAGGATCAACAGTAAGCAAGATGGGCACAACCCAAAACGTCAGGTCGAGGTGTAGCACATGGGGTGGGAAGAAATGGGCTACATTTTCTGCCTACAGAACACCACGAACAACGCCATGAAATCTGTCGTTCAAAGGAGGATTTAGCAGTAAAAAGAAAACAGAGAGTTCTTTTGAAGCTGGCCCTGGGGCGCGCACACACCGCCCGTCACTCTCCACTACAATTATTTTTCACAGGAAAATAATCACCAACCCTGAAATTAAATAATATATTATTGGTTATACCAGTGGAGACAAGTCGTAACACGGTAAGTGTACCGGAAGGTGCACTTGGAACAACCAGAGCGTAGCTAAGAAAGCCAAAGCACCTCACTTACACTGAGACGATACCCGTGCAAGTCGGGTCGCACTGAGCCATAGAGCTAGCCACACCACCCGCCCAAGTGCACACAAATACATAACCACAAGCAATCCAAAAAACACAAACTAAACCATTCTGCCCCCCAAGTATGTGCGACAGAAAAGGAAAATCGAGCAATAGAAAAAGTACCGCAAGGGAAAGCTGAAAGAGATGTGAAACAGCCCGCCAAAGCACAAAAAAGCAGAGACCAACCCTCGTACCTTTTGCATCATGATCTAGCCAGAACAACCAGGCAAAGAGCCCTACAGTCTGACCCCCCGAAACTAAGTGAGCTACTCCAAGACAGCATATTAGAGCCAACCCGTCTCTGTGGCAAAAGAGTGGGAAGATCTTCGAGTAGAGGTGATAAACCTACCGAACTTAGTGATAGCTGGTTGCTTAGGAAATGGATATTAGTTCAGCTTACTGCCGTTCTCAGATCAAAATAACAAGAACCAACAAGAACCTAAGAAGGCAAAAAAGTTAGCTAAAGGAGGTACAGCTCCTTTAGAAAAGAACACAATCTTAACAGATGGATAAGGATCACACTAAACAAGGTTTACCGCTACAGTGGGCTTAAGAGCAGCCATCTGAGCAGAAAGCGTTGAAGCTCGGGCAGAAACACAAACCAATTATCCTGATACAAACTCCAACTCCTCCAACAATACTAAGCCACTCTATGTCAACATAGAAGAAATAATGCTAGAATCAGTAACAGGGGGGCACGCCCCCCTCCCTGGCACACGTGTAAGTCAGATCGGACACACCACTGACAAATAATAGAGCCCAACCAAAGAGGGCATCGCAGACCAAACAACAGCCAAGAAACGCCTGCAACTTAAAATCGTTAACCCAACACAGGAGTGTCAACACAGGGAAAGACCTAATGAAGAAAGAAGGAACTCGGCAACCACGGGCCCCGCCTGTTTACCAAAAACATGGCCTCTTGCAACCCACAAATAAGAGGTCCAACCTGCCCAGTGACGATAAGTTCAACGGCCGCGGTATTTTAACCGTGCTAAGGTAGCGTAATCACTTGTCTTTTAAATGAAGACCCGTATGAAAGGTGTCACGAGGGCCCACCTGTCTCCTACTTCAAGTCTGTGAAATTGATCTGCCCGTGCAGAAGCGGGCATAACAACATAAGACGAGAAGACCCTGTGGAGCTTAAGACCAATCAATCAACCGTGCCTAACAGCCAACACCCCAACAGGGAATAAAAAGCTAAGCAAGCATAACGAGTTATGATTAAACGTCTTCGGTTGGGGCGACCATGGAGGACAGAAAAGCCTCCAAGAGGAAGCAGGGAACCAGTTTAATTGATTCCTAAGAGCTAAGAGCCACCCCTCTAAGCAACAGAAAACTCTGACCAATAATGATCCAGACACTAGCCTGATCAACGAACCAAGTTACCCCAGGGATAACAGCGCAATCCTTTCTCAGAGCCCATATCGCCGAAAGGGTTTACGACCTCGATGTTGGATCAGGACATCCTGGTGGCGAAAATTCTACCAAGGGTTCGTTTGTTCAACGATTAAAGTCCTACGTGATCTGAGTTCAGACCGGAGTAATCCAGGTCGGTTTCTATCTATGCATTTCCCCTTCCTAGTACGAAAGGGCCGGAAGGAGGAGGGCCCATGTTCAAAGCACGCCCCACCCCTAACCAGTGAAGACAACTAAAATATCAAAGGGGAATACAACCACAGCCCAAGACAAGGGCTAGCTGAGATGGCAGAGCCTGGTAATTGCAAAAGACCTAAGCCCTTTCCCCCAGAGGTTCAATTCCTCTTCTCAGCTATTGAACAATGAACGAATGAGTACCACTAATTATTAATCCCCTCCTATGCATCATTCCTGTCTTACTAGCAGTAGCCTTTCTAACCCTACTAGAACGAAAAGTTCTAGGCTACATACAACTACGAAAAGGACCAAACATCGTAGGCCCATACGGCCTACTACAGCCCATCGCCGACGGAGTAAAACTCTTTATTAAAGAACCAGTACGACCATACGCATCATCCCCAATCCTATTCCTAGCCACACCAATACTAGCCCTCACCCTAGCCATAACCCTCTGAATCCCAATGCCAATCCCATACCCAATCACAGACCTAAACCTCGGAGCGCTATTTATCCTAGCACTATCCAGCCTAGCAGTCTACTCCATCCTAGGCTCAGGGTGGGCCTCAAACTCAAAATACGCCCTAATTGGGGCCCTACGTGCAGTCGCCCAAACCATCTCATACGAAGTAAGTCTGGGCCTCATCATCCTCTCAACGATCATTTTCGTAGGAGGCTTCACACTACACACGTTCAACGTAACACAAGAAACCATCTGACTACTAGCACCTAGCTGACCACTAGCAGCCATATGATACATCTCAACGCTAGCAGAAACTAACCGAGCCCCATTTGATCTCACGGAAGGAGAATCAGAACTAGTATCCGGCTTCAACGTAGAATATGCAGGAGGCCCATTCGCACTATTCTTCCTAGCAGAATACGCCAACATCCTATTAATAAACACCCTCTCCACAATTCTATTCCTAGGAGCCGCACACAACCCCCTCCTACCAGAACTCACCACCACCAACCTAATAACAAAAGCCGCACTGCTCTCCATCCTGTTCTTATGAGTCCGCGCCTCATACCCACGATTCCGATACGACCAGCTAATACACCTCGTATGAAAAAACTTCTTACCAATAACTCTAGCCCTTATCCTGTGACACCTAGCACTCCCCCTGTCTATAGCAGGAATCCCCCCACAAACATAACGGAAGTGTGCCCGAATGCTAAAGGGCCACTTTGATAGAGTGGAAAATAGGGGTTCAAGTCCCCTCACTTCCTTAGAAAAAGGGGGTTCGAACCCCTCCCTAAGAGATCAAAACTCTTCGTGCTTCCAATACACCACTTCCTAGTAAAGTCAGCTAAACAAGCTTTCGGGCCCATACCCCGAGAATGTGGGTTAAACCCCCTCCTTTGCTAATGAACCCATACGTACTAACCATCCTCATCTCAAGCCTAGGAATCGGCACCACTATAACATTCGCCAGCTCCCACTGACTCCTAGCCTGAATAGGACTAGAAATTAATACACTAGCAATTATTCCACTTATGGCCCGACAGCACCACCCACGAGCCGTAGAAGCTACTACAAAATACTTTCTCACTCAAGCAACAGCCGCTGCAATAATCTTATTCGCCAGCACAACTAACGCATGAATATCCGGACAATGAGACATCCTACAAATACCAAACCAACTCACAGCCACCACAATCATACTTGCCCTAGCCCTAAAAATCGGACTCGCCCCAGCACACTTTTGATTGCCAGAAGTTTTACAAGGCCTAGACCTAACAACAGGCCTGATCCTATCAACCTGACAAAAACTAGCCCCATTCGCCCTAATCTACCAAATAGCCCCAAACACTAACACAACCCTTCTAATTACACTAGGGGTCACCTCAGCCCTAGTCGGCGGTTGAGGAGGCCTAAACCAGACACAACTACGAAAGATCCTCGCATACTCATCCATCGCCCATCTCGGGTGAATAATCACCATTCTACACTTCATACCAAACCTCACCATACTCAACCTAGCAACATATATTCTAATGACTTCAGCAATGTTCCTAACAGCCAAAACAATATCAGCCACTAAGATCAACACACTAGCTACAACATGAACCAAAGCCCCAACCCTAACCGCACTTGCAATACTAACCCTACTTTCCTTAGGGGGGCTCCCTCCCCTCACAGGATTCATGCCAAAATGACTAATCCTGCAAGAACTGACCAAACAAGACCTCCCCATTACTGCAACAGTAATAGCAATAAGCGCCCTACTCAGTCTATTCTTCTACCTACGCCTATGCTACGCAATAACCCTAACAATTTCACCAAACACCAACAATGCAACATCACCATGACGCTTAAAATCCACCCAAATAATCCTCCCCACAGCAATCACAATCACCGCCTCCACTGCCCTCCTCCCAATCACCCCGGCCATTTTAGCCATAACAACCTAGAGACTTAGGATAATCAGACCAAAAGCCTTCAAAGCTTTAAGCAGGAGTTAAAATCTCCTAGTCCCTGATAAGACCTGCAGGACTTTATCCCACATCTTCTAAATGCAACTCAGACACTTTAATTAAGCTAAGGCCTTACTAGATGAGAAGGCCTTGATCCTACAACCTCTTAGTTAACAGCTAAGCGCTCAAACCAACGAGCTTTCATCTACCCTTCCTCCCGCCGCCGCAGGAACGAGGCGGGAGGAAGCCCCGGCAGGAGGTAAACCTGCACCTTCGGATTTGCAATCCGACATGTCATACACCACAGAGCTTGATAGGAAGAGGAATTAAACCTCTATACATGGAGCTACAATCCACCGCTTAAACCTTCAGCCATCCTACCCGTGGCAATCACTCGCTGATTTTTCTCAACCAATCACAAAGACATCGGCACCCTATACCTAGTGTTCGGGGCCTGAGCCGGAATGGTAGGCACTGCACTAAGCCTACTCATCCGAGCGGAACTAAACCAACCTGGAGCCCTACTTGGGGATGACCAGATTTATAATGTTATCGTCACAGCACACGCCTTCGTAATAATTTTCTTCATGGTAATGCCCATTATGATCGGCGGCTTCGGCAACTGATTAATCCCCCTCATGCTCGGCGCTCCTGATATAGCATTCCCTCGAATGAACAACATAAGCTTCTGACTCCTGCCTCCATCGTTCCTTCTTCTACTGGCCTCTTCTGGCGTAGAAGCTGGGGTCGGTACGGGGTGAACCGTTTATCCACCGCTAGCCGGTAACCTTGCCCATGCTGGAGCCTCCGTAGACCTAGCCATTTTCTCCCTTCACCTGGCCGGGGTCTCTTCAATCCTTGGTTCAATTAACTTTATTACCACAATTATCAACATAAAACCCCCAGCAATTTCCCAATACCAAACCCCATTGTTTATTTGAGCCCTGCTAGTAACCACCGTGCTTCTGCTGCTGTCATTACCAGTCTTAGCTGCAGGAATTACGATATTACTGACAGATCGGAACCTAAACACAACATTCTTTGATCCGGCAGGCGGAGGAGACCCAATCCTCTACCAACACTTATTCTGATTCTTCGGACACCCCGAAGTATATATTCTAATTCTCCCAGGCTTCGGAATAATCTCTCACATTGTCGCCTACTACGCAGGGAAAAAGGAGCCCTTTGGATACATAGGAATAGTATGAGCAATGATAGCAATCGGCCTTCTAGGGTTCATCGTGTGAGCCCACCACATATTTACAGTAGGAATGGATGTCGACACCCGAGCCTATTTCACATCAGCAACAATAATTATCGCAATTCCAACTGGTGTAAAAGTATTCAGCTGACTCGCCACCCTATATGGAGGCTCAATCAAGTGAGAAGCTCCATTCTTATGGGCCCTAGGCTTCATTTTCTTATTCACAGTGGGAGGCCTAACTGGTATTATTCTAGCCAACTCTTCTCTAGACATTGTACTGCACGACACGTACTACGTAGTTGCACACTTCCACTACGTCCTATCCATAGGAGCCGTATTTGCAATTATGGGGGGATTTGTACACTGATTCCCACTATTCTCCGGGTACACCTTACACAGCACATGAACTAAAATCCACTTTGCTGTGATATTCATTGGAGTAAACCTCACATTCTTCCCACAACACTTCCTAGGGCTAGCAGGAATACCACGACGATACTCCGACTACCCAGACGCCTACACCCTGTGAAACACCGTCTCATCCATTGGATCCCTAATCTCCCTTGTAGCCGTTATCATGTTCCTATTTATCCTTTGAGAAGCCTTCGCCGCCAAACGAGAAGTACTATCAGTAGACCTAACTACAACAAACGTCGAATGGCTACACGGCTGCCCTCCACCATACCACACATTCGAAGAACCAGCCTTTGTACAAGTACAAGTAGGACATCGAGAAAGGAAGGAATCGAACCCCCGTATGCTGGTTTCAAGCCAGCCGCAAAACCATTCTGCCACTTTCTTACATAACTTATAAGACACTAGTAAAACAGCCATTACATCACCTTGTCAGGGCGAAGTTGTAGGTTAAACCCCTGCGTGTCTTAACTAATGGCCCATCCCTCACAATTAGGACTCCAAGACGCAGCATCCCCCGTTATGGAAGAGCTTATTCACTTCCACGACCACGCACTTATAGTAATTTACCTAATCAGCAGCTTTGTTCTTTATATTATCGTAGCCGTAGTATCAACAAAATTAACCAACAAACACGCCCACGACTCACAAGAGATTGAAATCGTATGAACAGTCCTCCCAGCAGTCATCCTAATCCTCATCGCTCTCCCATCCCTACGAATTCTATACCTAATGGATGAAATTAACAACCCACATCTAACGGTCAAAGCAATCGGCCACCAATGATACTGAAGCTACGAATATACCGACTACAAAGACCTAGCCTTCGACTCATATATAATCCCAACACAAGACCTCACCCCGGGCCAATTCCGACTACTGGAAGTAGACCATCGGATAGTTGTTCCAACCGAATCACCAGTACGAATATTAATTACAGCTGAAGACGTCCTCCACTCCTGAGCCCTACCAGCACTAGGGGTAAAAATAGACGCAGTCCCAGGACGCCTCAACCAAGCCACATTCATCGCCTCTCGACCTGGAGTTTATTATGGACAATGCTCCGAAATTTGTGGTGCAAACCACAGCTTCATACCAATCGTTGTTGAAGCAGTCCCATTAAAACACTTCGAAGACTGATCCACCTCTATACTAGAAGACGCCTCACTAAGAAGCTAAATAAGGAACAGCGTTAGCCTTTTAAGCTAAAGATTGGTGACTACCGACCACCCCTAGTGACATGCCACAACTCAGCCCAGCCCCATGATTCTTACTCCTCATCTTCTCATGATTAGTTTTCCTAACCATCATCCCACAAAAAGTTATACAACACAACTTTCTAAGCGAGCCAGCTCCACGGGCCGCCAAAGAATACACCTCAACCCCTTGAACCTGACCATGACACTAAGTTTCTTTGACCAGTTTTCACTAACCTCCTACTTAGGGATCCCATTAGTCGCCCTGGCCCTAACCCTACCATGAATCTTATTTCCGGCACCAAAAAGCCGATGCTCAAACAACCGCCTACTAACCCTACAAGCATGATTTATTCGGCAATTCACACACCAATTATTTTTACCAATCAACAAAGCCGGGCATAAGTGAGCGCTACTACTAGCATCCCTCCTAATCTTCTTAATCACCTTAAACCTGCTAGGAATTCTACCATATACCTTTACCCCAACCACCCAGCTATCGATAAACATAGGATTTGCCGTTCCCCTATGACTCGCCACCGTTCTAATCGGAGTCCGACACCAATTAACACACACGTTGGCCCACTTCCTACCCGTAGGCACACCAGGACCATTAATCCCAATCCTAATCATTATCGAGACCATTAGCCTATTCATCCGTCCAATTGCACTAGGGGTACGACTAACAGCCAATCTAACAGCAGGCCACCTTCTTATTCAACTAATCAGCACGGCTGCATTCCACATATTTTTCATTATACCAACCGTATCCGCCCTCACAGTAGTCCTCCTACTCCTACTATCAGTACTGGAGCTCGCCGTTGCAGTAATCCAGGCCTACGTATTCGTCCTATTAGTAAGCCTATATTTACAAGAATCAGTATAATGGCCCACCAAGCACACGCATACCACATAGTAGACCCCAGCCCCTGACCTCTAACCGGGGCAGCCGCCGCCTTCCTAACAACCTCCGGCCTAGCAATCTGATTCCACTATCACTCCCTCACACTCCTATCACTAGGCCTTGCCCTACTACTCCTAACAATATACCAGTGATGACGCGACGTAGTCCGAGAAGGAACATTCCTCGGCCACCACACACCCCCAGTACAAAAAGGCCTACGATACGGAATAATCCTATTTATTACATCAGAAGTATTCTTCTTTCTAGGGTTTTTCTGAGCCTTCTTCCACTCTAGCCTCGCACCAACCCCAGAACTAGGAGGCTGCTGGCCCCCAACAGGAATCCTACCACTAGACCCATTCGAAGTCCCACTCCTCAACACAGCAGTCTTACTAGCATCAGGAGTTACAGTAACCTGAGCCCACCACAGTCTTATAGAAGGAGAACGAAAAGAAGCCATCCAATCCCTAGCCCTAACAATTCTCCTAGGCTGCTACTTCACAGCCCTACAAGCAATAGAGTATTACGAAGCCCCATTTACCATCGCCGACGGTGTTTACGGCTCAACATTCTTCGTAGCCACAGGGTTCCACGGACTACACGTCATTATTGGAACCTCATTCCTGGCTGTCTGCTTCCTACGACAAGTTAAATACCACTTTACCGCTCAACACCACTTTGGATTCGAAGCAGCCGCATGATATTGACACTTTGTTGACGTAGTTTGACTATTCCTTTACGTCTCAATTTACTGATGAGGATCATAATCTTCCTAGTATGAACGTCAGTACGAGTGACTTCCAATCACTTAGTCTTGGTTAAAGCCCAAGGAAAGATAATGAACATAATCACCACCACAGTAACCATCGCAGTACTCCTATCCTGTGTTTTAGCAATAATCTCATTCTGACTACCACAAATAAACCCAGACACAGAAAAACTCTCTCCATATGAGTGTGGATTCGACCCATTGGGCTCAGCCCGACTTCCATTCTCCCTCCGATTCTTCCTAGTCGCCATCCTATTCCTTCTGTTTGACCTAGAAATTGCCCTACTCCTTCCGCTTCCATGAGGAGACCAACTCCTCACCCCAACATACACATTCCTGTGGGCCACAGCCATTCTAGTCCTCCTCACCCTAGGTCTGATCTATGAGTGAGCCCAAGGTGGCCTAGAATGAGCCGAATAGACGATTAGTCCAAAGAAATACCTCTGATTTCGGCTCAGAAAATTATGGTTCAAGTCCATAATCGTCTTATGACTCCAGTACACTTCAGTTTTAGCTCGGCATTCATTCTAGGCCTTATAGGACTAGCATTTCACCGAACCCACCTGCTGTCAGCCTTACTCTGCCTGGAGGGAATAATATTATCCCTGTTCATCGCCTTGTCTGTGTGGTCCCTCCAATTAGAAGCCACTGCCTACTCAGCCGCCCCAATGCTCCTCCTGGCATTCTCAGCCTGCGAAGCAAGTGCAGGTCTAGCCCTCCTAGTTGCCACCGCCCGCACCCACGGCACCGACCATCTTCAAGCCCTAAGCCTACTACAATGCTAAAAATCCTAATCCCAACGCTCATACTCTTCCCAACGGTTTGACTAACACCAAAACCATGACTCTGGACTACAGCTACCACCCAAAGCCTACTAATCGCCATCCTAAGCCTCAGTTGACTAAAATACAGCACAGAAACCGGATGAGCCGCATCCAATCACTACATAGCCACAGATCAACTATCAACCCCTCTACTAGTTCTCACCTGCTGACTACTTCCCCTCATAGTCTTAGCCAGTCAAAACCACATCGCCCCAGAGCCCATCAACCGACAACGAACCTATATCACCCTGCTAATCTCTCTACAAACTTTCCTGATTTTAGCCTTCGGAGCAACAGAAGTCATCATGTTCTATATTATATTTGAAGCCACCCTCATCCCAACACTTATCATCATCACACGATGAGGAAACCAAACAGAGCGCCTAAATGCCGGAACCTACTTCCTATTCTACACACTCGCCGGGTCCCTCCCACTCCTGGTCGCTCTATTAATCCTACAAAAAGACCTCGGCACGCTATCCATATTAACAATACAATACTACGCCCCCACAGAAACAATCGCATGGGGGAACAAGATCTGATGAGTAGGCTGTCTCCTAGCTTTCCTGGTAAAAATACCACTGTACGGCGTACACCTATGACTACCAAAAGCCCACGTAGAAGCACCAGTTGCAGGCTCCATAGTACTAGCTGCTGTCCTCCTAAAACTAGGCGGATATGGCATAATACGAATAATGGTTATATTAACACCACTAACCAAAGAACTAGCATACCCATTCATCATTTTAGCCTTATGGGGAATTATCATAACCGGATCAATCTGCCTACGACAGACCGACCTAAAATCCCTCATCGCCTACTCATCCGTCAGCCACATAGGCCTAGTCGCCAGCGGAATCTTAATCCAAACCCCCTGAGGCTTCACTGGCGCAATCATCCTAATAATTGCCCACGGCCTAGTTTCATCCGCCCTATTCTGCCTGGCCAACACAAACTATGAACGAACACACAGTCGAACTCTCCTCCTCGCCCGAGGACTACAAATAATCTTACCACTAATAACTGCTTGATGATTCATCGCCAACTTAGCTAACCTTGCACTACCTCCCCTACCAAACCTAATGGGAGAACTAATAATTATCACCTCCATATTCAACTGATCCTACTGAACAATTATCCTAACCGGACTAGGAACCCTCATCACTGCAGCCTACTCGCTGTATATGTTCCTAATAACACAGCGCGGCCCAACCCCAGCCCATACAATTACACTACAACCGTCCCACACTCGAGAACATTTACTTATAGCACTGCACTTAGTCCCCGTCACCCTCCTAGTACTAAAACCAGATATTATGTGAGGCTGATGTTTCTGTAAATATAGTTTAAACAAAACATTAGATTGTGATTCTAAAAATAGGAGTTAAAATCTTCTTATTCACCAAGAGAGGCAGGTTGCACTAGGGACTGCTAATCCCCAAGTTCCATGGTTCAACCCCATGGCTCACTTAGCCCCTAAAGGATAATAGATCATCCGTTGGTCTTAGGAACCAAAGACTCTTGGTGCAACTCCAAGTAGCGGCTATGCATTCCACAACCTTAATCTTCAACTCCAGCCTACTAATCATCTTCTCCCTCCTCATCCACCCCATCCTCACAACCATGTCCCCCCACATCAAAGATAAAAACTGAGCCTCCACCCATGTTACCGCCGCCGTGAAATGGGCCTTCCTAATCAGCCTTATCCCACTATTTATCTTCCTAGACCAAGGAATAGAAACCATCACAACAAACTGACACTGAATAAACACTACAACCTTCGACATCAACACAAGCTTCAAATTCGACCACTACTCCATCATCTTCACCCCCGTAGCCCTATACGTCACATGATCCATCCTAGAGTTTGCATCATGATACATACACGCAGACCCAAACATAGACCGATTCTTCAAATACTTACTACTATTCCTAATCGCAATAATCACCCTAGTAACCGCCAACAACATATTCCAACTCTTCATCGGCTGAGAAGGAGTAGGAATTGTGTCCTTCCTGCTAATCGGCTGATGATACGGACGCGCCGACGCCAACACTGCCGCCCTCCAAGCAGTGATCTACAACCGAGTCGGAGACATCGGCCTAATCTTAGCAATAGCCTGAATAGCAATAAACCTCAACTCATGAGAAATCCAACAAATCTTCGCCTTATCCAAAAACACAGATCTTACCCTCCCACTATTAGGACTCATTCTAGCAGCCACTGGGAAATCAGCCCAATTCGGACTACACCCATGACTACCCTCCGCCATAGAAGGCCCAACCCCAGTCTCTGCCCTACTGCACTCAAGCACAATAGTCGTTGCCGGAATTTTCCTACTAATCCGACTCCACCCCCTCATAGAAAACAACCAAACAGCCTTAACCATCTGCCTATGCCTTGGAGCACTAACCACCCTATTTACAGCAACCTGCGCCCTCACCCAAAACGACATCAAAAAAATCGTTGCATTCTCAACATCAAGCCAACTAGGCTTAATAATAGTTACGATCGGCCTAAATCAACCACAATTGGCCTTCCTACACATCTGCACACACGCCTTTTTCAAAGCCATACTATTCTTATGCTCTGGATCCATCATTCACAGCCTCACCGACGAACAAGACATCCGAAAAATAGGAGGACTTCACAAACTACTTCCATTCACCTCATCCTGCCTAACTATTGGAAGCCTCGCCCTGACCGGTACCCCCTTCCTAGCCGGATTCTTCTCAAAAGACGCAATTATCGAAGCCTTAAACACATCCCACCTAAACGCCTGAGCCCTAACCATAACCCTACTAGCCACATCATTCACCGCAGTCTACAGCTTCCGCGTAGTCTTCTTCGCACTCATGGGCCGCCCACGATTCCTCCCCCTATCCCCAATCAACGAGAACAACCCAACCATAATTAACCCAATTAAACGCCTCGCTTGAGGAAGTATTATTGCCGGCCTACTAATCACATCTAACTTCCTCCCAACAAAAACACAAATCATAACAATAGCCCTACCACTAAAACTAAGCGCCCTGCTGGTATCAATCGCTGGACTACTAATCGCCACCGCCATGACAGATCTAACATCAAAACAACTCAACCCAACACCAAAAATCAAACCACACAATTTCTCCAACATACTAGGGTTTTACCCCGCCGTAATACATCGCCTTCCACCAAAAATCAACCTAACCCTAGGACAATTCATCGCCACACAACTAGTAGACCAGGCATGATTCGAGAAAGCAGGCCCCAAAGGAGTGACCTCCAACCAAATCCCAATAATCAAAATAATTAACAACGCACAGCAAGGAATAATCAAAACCTACCTAACCATTTTTACCCTCACAACAACCCTTGCCGTACTACTAATGCTAATAACCTAACGGCCCGCAACGTCCCTCGACTCAAGCCCCGAGTCAACTCCAAAACCACAAACAAAGTAAGCAACAGCACCCATCCACAAATTATCAACATCCACCCCCCAGAAGAATACATCAACGCCACCCCACTAAAATCACCGCGAACAACAGAAAGCTCCTTCAACTCCTCCACCACAACCAAAGAGCCCTCATACCATCCACCAGACATTCATCCACCAACCAATAATACACCAAAAATATAAACTACCGCATAGCTAAGAACAGATCAATCCCCCCAAGCCTCAGGATAAGGCTCCGCAGCCAAAGCCGCAGAATACGCAAACACCACTAACATCCCTCCCAAATAAATCAAAAACAAAACCAGAGATAAAAAAGACCCCCCGTGCCCAACCAACACACCACAACCAAAAGCTGCAGCCAAAACCAACCCAAGAGCCGCAAAGTATGGTGCAGGATTAGAAGCAACTGCCACTAGCCCCAACACCAAACCAATCAAGAACACGAAAGTAAGACTAGCCATTGATTCTACCCGGACTTTAACCGAGACCTGTGGCCTGAAAAACCACCGTTGTATTCAACTACAGAAACCATAATGACCAGCCTACGAAAAACCCACCCAATTGCCAAAATCGTAAACGACACATTCATCGACCTTCCAGCCCCATCAAACATCTCAGCCTGATGAAACTACGGCTCCCTCCTAGGGCTCTGCTTAATCACACAAATCCTAACAGGCCTCTTCCTAGCCATACACTACACCTCAGACATCTCCACCGCCTTCTCTTCAGTCGCCCACATTTGCCGAGACGTCAACTACGGCTGACTCATCCGAAACCTACACGCCAACGGCGCTTCATTCTTCTTCATCTGCATTTACCTTCACGTCGCCCGAGGCCTTTATTACGGCTCATATCTTTACATAGAAACCTGAAACATCGGAGTTATCCTCCTACTACTAGTTATAATAACCGCATTCGTAGGGTACGTACTTCCATGAGGACAGATATCTTTCTGAGGTGCCACAGTAATCACCAACCTTCTATCAGCCGTTCCATACATCGGAGACGCCCTAGTCCAATGAATCTGAGGCGGCTTCTCAGTCGACAATGCAACCTTAACCCGATTCTTCGCATTCCACTTCTTATTCCCATTCGTCATCGCAGGCGCCGCAATTCTCCACCTCCTATTCCTCCATGAAACCGGATCGAACAACCCTGCAGGCCTAACCTCAGACGCAGACAAAATCCCATTCCACCCATACTTCTCTTACAAAGACCTACTAGGCTTCGTCATCATACTCATTGCCCTAGCCTCCCTAGCCCTCTTTTCCCCGAACCTGCTAGGAGACCCAGAAAACTTCACACCCGCGAACCCACTAGTTACACCACCACACATTAAACCAGAATGATACTTCCTATTCGCATACGCCATCCTACGATCCATCCCAAATAAATTAGGTGGAGTCCTAGCATTAGTATTCTCCATTCTGGTACTAATAGTAGTCCCAATCCTCCATACCTCTAAAATACGGGGCTTAACCTTCCGACCAATATCACAGTTCCTGTTCTGAACACTAGTAGCAGACATAGCAGTATTAACATGAATTGGAGGTATGCCAGTAGAACACCCATTCGTCATTATTGGCCAAGCAGCATCAGTCCTATACTTCGCCCTCTTTATCATCCTAATCCCAATAGCAGGACAAATTGAAAATAAAGTCCTACGATTAAACTGCTCTAGTAGCTTAGCTCTTAAAGCACCGGTCTTGTAATCCGGAGATCGAAGGTTAAAATCCTCCCTAGCGCCCATCAGAGGAAGGAGAATTTAACTCCCACCCTTAACTCCCAAAGCTAAGATTCTATTTAAAACTATCCTCTGACCCACACCACAATGAACAACATACATATGTTATAGTACGCGCCCCGTACGTCGCACATAAATGTACTAGCATACACTTGTATCCGCATACATTCATGTAACAGCACATGCATGCATTAGTACATATATGCATAATCTTACATAAACCATAGCTGTCTTAATAACCTATAATACCATAAGACTACGTCCCACAGGACAATGACTAAAAAATAAGGCGAGCAGAAATTTATTTCAATCTAAAGCCAATATTGAAATCACTCAATCGCCCAAATCTTTGTTCAGCCTGGCTATGGACTTCTAGTATTCTATTACAATCCTAGATTATGCACAGTAAGAGACCACCAACGATTTTAGCAGGAATACACAGTCCATGTAAGGTCAAGGACAAATATCGTGGGGGTAACACAACTGAACTATTTCTGGCATCTGGCTTCTTCGTCAGGAACATAACTGGACTTTCCATTGGAATTGCTTTTTTGTACATTGACTAATGCGGTTAAGCCCCAGTTCGTTACCTGGCATGCCGAGCATTTATTCCTACCATCTGGTATTTCTTTTTTTTTTCGGGGGGACCTCATCAACATGTGAGACTGCACGCCGAGAAATCGAATAAGGGGGGACAGAATGAAGCAGGTAATGATGGAGAATGGTGTAAAGACATAGGTTATATAACCACATAATCTTATATCAAGTGCATAGGGATATACTCACCATAATCCTAAGTCTCCCCCTCCCCACGCTTGGGGCGCGACAAACCCCCCTACCCCCCAACGTCCCTGACTCCTATTCAACTCCTGCCAAACCCCTAAAACAGGAAGGACGAGACACTGGCCCTCACACACCCACGCCCACTTATAATACACAAAATTTTTGTATATATATAGTCGAAAAATCTACGCGGCGCTACAGAGGAAACCCCCTACCTCCGAACCACACGTCCAAAAATCCCTATCACAAACCACAACA